TATCTCTTTATTCTTCGTGATATTGACCACATTTCTGATCCCTATTTGCATTTTAGTGGGTTGGTCTGGTATGAGAAGTTATGGGAAAGAGTATATTACAGCATCTCTAATTCGTGAATTTCTAATGATCGCCGTGTTCCGCATGCTGGATCCTCTACTATTCTATGTTCTTCCCGAAAGCGTGCTAATCCCTATGTTGTGCGGAGCTGAGCATCTTATATTCGCTGGGATAAAGCTTTTCCTCTGCAGGGGCCTTGTGCAGTAAACCCCCTACGGGCGGTCGTCCGTCGTCGTAAAGTAGTCCCCGCGAAGCTTTCGGGAAGAGGGGTAGTCTTGTGTGTAAGCATAGCATTTCTGGTCGAACCCGCCCAACCCAACTAAGAAGAACCGAACCTGACAAACACATCTTTTTCCTTTGGGGAGGGTACTCCGAGTAGTGGGTACCTCGTAGGACCTCGACCCGCCTACTCGGGTCTTGTATGGATATGCAGGAAGGGGTGCTCCTAGGTGTGTGTAGGGGTTGTGTTTGTTCGCGAGAATGGATTCCTCGTCAAGTAAGTTTGGGGGGTGTGGACACACTTGCGCGAATTCGGGTAACGGCTACAAGGGAGAAAGAAAAAGGAAACTGTACCCGACCAGGGATGGACGTAAACTCGTAAGCTACCGAGGGTAGGGATAATCGTCCAGGTCTTATTGTGAAAGAAAAAAGCCGCCCCGCCACAGCAGGCGGGTTGCTTCCTCTGTCGTCGCCGGGGAGCTCTTGGCGAGGAGACCTTAGGATAAGTTGCTAAAACAAACGGGGGGGGGGGAGGATCGACCCGTTCAGTAGAATTCCGAAGAAAGACTGTTGGCAGCAGGTGGAGACATTTCTTTGGCCCCTGAAAAAAAAAACAAAAAAGAAATGCGGGCAGGGTGGAGCTCGGCAGAGGGTTCGAGAATAGGGTAGGGTCCTGTTCTTAAGATTCAGATAAGAAAAAAGTTCCAAACCTTTATGCATGCACCTCCGTACAAGTGCTGCGTACAAGTTCCGGCCAGGATGATTGGGAAAGATCAAACCAATTTGAACCGCTCACATCACAGTAGTAGTAGCGTAAAGGCCGTAAGCCGGGGGGCGGCCATAACATAAAGCTATTACTTTCACACCTCTCTCTCTTTATCTATAGATATCTAAAAAGAGAGAGATCCGCTGCGTGAGCAACCCGACTGTGCGTTACATGTGCTCTACAGGCTGCACTCCATCTTTCTTCCCCCTTTTTTCTTTTTATTTGGAAGACGGGCGTTGCATTTGGTTCGAAAGGCATGGTTTTCAGTATGTCTCCAGATAGGCCCCCCACTAGTCCGGCTAGCTAGTGAGTGGTTCTTTCGGGCGGGAAGCAGGCCGGGCCCTACGGGCGGGCATCTCCCGCAACGCAAGCAGCATTGTTCGCCACCACGCGAGAAGCAAAAGATTCTAGAGTCCAGGCTGAAAATACATGCATAGATAGTGGTCTAATGACAAGGCCGACGACGGAAGCTCGGGACGGAGCCGTATGATGCGGAAGTCTCACGTACGGTTCCCTGAGAAGGGAGTGGCTACCTACTGGAGCTTCGACCAATCACCACCGGTCAATTCCGCTTTGGGGCCACCCCTTACTCTACCATTATTATAGGGGTATGGGGTTCGAGACAAAGAAAGATCAAGGCAGCATATCAGCTTTTCCTTTATACTTTACTTGGATCTGTTTTTATGCTATTAGCTATTCTGTTGATTCTTTTCCAAACAGGAACCACCGATTTACAAATTTTATTAACCACAGAATTTAGTGAGCGGCGCCAAATCTTTCTATGGATTGCTTTTTTCGCCTCTTTCGCCGTCAAAGTGCCTATGGTACCAGTTCATATTTGGTTACCCGAAGCTCATGTAGAGGCACCTACGGCAGGATCCGTCATCTTGGCGGGAATTCTTTTAAAATTGGGAACCTACGGCTTTTTAAGATTTTCAATACCCATGTTTCCTGAAGCGACACTTTGTTTCACTCCTTTCATTTATACTTTAAGCGCGATTGCTATAATATATACTTCCTTGACCACTTTAAGACAGATCGATCTTAAGAAGATCATTGCTTACTCCTCAGTAGCTCATATGAATCTGGTGACTATTGGTATGTTTAGTCTGAACATACAGGGAATTGGAGGTAGCATTCTACTGATGTTAAGTCATGGACTGGTTTCTTCAGCCCTTTTTCTATGTGTTGGTGTTCTATATGACCGACATAAGACTCGACTTGTTAGATATTACGGAGGTTTAGTGAGCACCATGCCGAATTTCTCTACCATTTTCTTCTTTTTCACTTTGGCCAATATGAGTTTACCTGGTACTAGCAGCTTTATCGGGGAATTTCTCATCTTAGTAGGAGCTTTCCAAAGAAATAGCTTAGTAGCCACATTAGCAGCGCTTGGTATGATTTTAGGCGCGGCGTATTCCCTTTGGCTATATAATCGTGTGGTTTCTGGGAATTTA